ATTCTATTGCATGGATTTTGGATAAATACATATATCTCTAGATATAGAAGATTTGAAATAGAAAATCTACGACTCAAATGCTTCTATTGTTGTCTTGGATCCACAATGATATCTATGGATCCTTAGGATTGGTATATTCTTTAATCTATCCTGTAGTTTCCCTGAATCAAGCGAAGTATCACAAATCTTTCGACCCATCCTGTATATTGTCTTTTTCGTTCCGTGTTGGAATAGAACCTTAATTTATTACTTGTTATTAGTTAGTTATTAGACGAGATTTTACGAAAAAATTCTTTCTAGGAGAGAACAAATATTTCTTTTTTTTATTCGATGCGAAGACATAGGAAAACCCACTTTTTATCATTCTATTTAATTTAGAATGAAAAGGGATTCCATCCTATTCATATCCTATTCATATATAGTGAAGTCTTACCTCCGGATTCCCACAAAAGAGAATCCTTTTTCACACTTCTTATTACTAGTGATTCAATTTCTATGTTTAGTCTGATAGAAAATAAGATATTCAAATCAAAATAAAGAATTGTGGATCGAATGACTATTCATCTATTGTATTTTTATGCAAATAGGGGGCAAGAAAACTCTATGGAAAGATGGTGGTTTAATTCGATGGTGTTTAAGAAGGAGTTAGAACGCAGGTATGCGATAAAGAAATCAACGAACAATCTTGGTCCTATTGAAAATACTAGTGAAAGTGAAGATCCGAATAGAAAAGGTCGGGCTAAAAACATTCATAGTTGGAGGGGTCGTGACAATTCTAGTTACAGTAATGCCGATCATTTATTTGGCGTCAAAGACATTCGGAATTTCCTCTCTGATGATCCTTTTTTAGTTAGGGATAGTAATGGAGACAGTTATTCTATCTATTTTGATATTGAAAATCTTAGTTTTGAGATTGACAACGATTTTCTGAGTGAACTAGAAAGTTCTTTGAGTGAAGATTCCTTATACAATCGTTACATGTATGATACTCTATCTAGTTGGAATAATCACATTACTAGTTGCATTGACAGTTATCTTCAGTCTAAAATCGGTATTGATACGCCCATTGGAGATGATAGTAGTGACATTGGAGGTCATAGTAGTGACAGTTACATTTCTAGGTGTATTTTTGATAAACGTAGAACTAGTAGTGAAAGCGGGAGGTCCGATATACGAAACCACGCGAAGAGTAGTGATTTAACTCTAAGAAAAGAGTCGAATGATCTCGATGCAACTCAAAACTACAAGTGTTTGTGGATTCTATGCGACAATTGTTATACATTAAATTATAAGAGATTTTTGAAATCACAAATGAAGACATGTGAACAATGTGGATATCATTTTCGAATGAGTAGTTCAGAAAGAATCGAAATTTTGATCGACCCCGGTACTTGGGATCCTATGGATGAAGACATATCCTCTCTGGATGCCATTGGATTTGATTCGGGGGAGGGGCCTTATAAAGATCTTTCTTATAAAGATCGTATTGATTCTTATCGAAGAACGACAGGATTAAATGAGGCTGTTCAAACAGGCGTAGGTCAACTAAATGGTATTCCCGTAGCAATTGGGGTTATGGAGTTTGAGTTTATGGGGGGCAGTATGGGATCCGCAGTCGGGGAGAAAATCACCCGTTTGATTGAGTACGCTACCAATCAATTTCTACCTCTTATTATAGTGTGCGCTTCGGGTGGGGCGCGCATGCAAGAAGGAAGTTTGAGCTTGATGCAAATGGCTAAAATATCGTCTGCCTTATATGATTATCAATCCAATAAAAAGTTATTTTATGTATCAATCCTTACATCTCCTACTACTGGTGGGGTAACAGCTAGTTTTGGTATGTTGGGAGATATCATTATTGCCGAACCCAATTGCTACATTGCATTTGCGGGTAAAAGAGTAATTGAACAAACATTGAAGCAAACAGTACCTGAAGGTTCACAAGAGGCTGAAAATTTATTCCAGAAGGGCTTATTGGACCTAATCGTACCACGTAAGCTTTTAAAAGGCGTTCTGAGTGAGTTATTGAAGCTCCACGACTTCTTTCCTTTGAATTCCAATTCAATCAAGTAGAGCGCACTAAGTTCCATTATTTTATTTGTAGCAAACAAGTAGTTAGCTTATCGGAATCAAAGTAAATAAGAATGGAGTTCTCTTTGGTGACCTAAGATCTAATTGTAGAAAGAATCAAAAGTTACGGATAACTCTTTTTTTTTTACCTAGATTTCCCGATTACTAATTAAGAAGTCTCTATCAACAAGATAAAAGCGTGAGTTCTTCCTTTCGTGAAATTAGGCAAATAAAACGAATTTCGTCTTACGTATAGAATCAAATTCAAATATAGAAAAGATAGATATATAGTTTTGTATCTTTCTCCATCTCCCGAAAATCCCATTTTCACTAAAAATCCCGGTTGTGTCGCATTCTAACGAATCTTTCGATAATTTGTAAGAAACTCTTTCTTTATTAAATTAGAAGACAAGAACAAAACACAAAGAAA